ATGGCTGTTCATGTGCCTTTATCTTTAGAGGCCCAAGCAGAGGCTCGTTTACTTATGTTTTCTCATATGAATCTCTTATCTCCAGCTATTGGAGATCCTATTTCTGTACCGACTCAAGATATGCTTATTGGACTCTATGTATTAACGAGCGGCACTCGTCGAGGTATTTGTGCAAACAGATATAATCCATGTAATCGAAAAAACTATAAAAATGAAAGAATTTATGAAACAAAATATAAGTATATGAAAGAACCCTTTTTTTGCAATTCCTATGATGCAATTGGAGCTTATCGGCAGAAAAGAATCAATTTAGATAGTCCTTTGTGGCTTCGGTGGCAATTAGATCAACGCGTTATTGCTTCAAGAGAAGGTCCTATCGAAGTTCACTATGAATCTTTTGGTAACTATCATGAGATTTATGCACACTATCTAATAGTAAGAAGTGTAAAAAAAGAAACTTTTTGTATATATATTCGAACCACAGTTGGTCATATTTCTTTTTTTCGAGAAATTGAGGAAGCTATACAAGGTTTTTCTCAAGCCTGCTCGTATGATACCTAATAATATGGGAGTAAAAAAAAAGTAAGTCTAGGACACCCGTGTGAATTTTGACCTCTCCGATTCCACTCGGGCCATCGCATAGTTACTGACCTAAAATCCTACGCAAATCAACATCGAGAAAAGGAAGTTTTTCAATCATTGACTCAAACTCATTGTCGAATCCCATTCAGCAGAATATGGAGGTACTTATGGCGGAACGGGGCAATCTGGTATTTCACAATAAAGTGATCGATGGAACTGCTATTAAACGACTTATTAACCGATTAATAGATCACTTCGGGATGGCATATACATCACACATCCTAGATCAAGTCAAGACTCTGGGTTTCCAGCAAGCCACTGCTACATCCATTTCATTAGGAATTGATGATCTTTTAACGATACCTTCTAAGGGCTGGCTTGTCCAAGATGCTGAACAACAAAGTTTGATTTTGGAAAAACACCATCATTATGGGAATGTACATGCGGTAGAAAAATTACGCCAATCGATTGAGATATGGTATGCTACAAGTGAATATTTGCGACAAGAAATGAATCCTAATTTTAGGATGACGGACCCTTTCAATCCAGTCCATATGATGTCTTTTTCGGGGGCTAGGGGAAATGCATCTCAAGTACATCAATTAGTAGGTATGAGAGGATTAATGTCAGATCCTCAAGGACAAATGATTGATTTACCTATTCAAAGCAATTTACGCGAAGGACTTTCTTTAACAGAATATATTATTTCTTGCTATGGAGCCCGTAAAGGAGTTGTAGATACTGCTGTCCGCACATCGGATGCTGGCTATCTTACGCGTCGACTTGTTGAAGTAGTTCAACATATTGTTGTCCGTAGAACGGATTGTGGCACTATCCGAGGGATTTCTGTGAGTCCTCGAAATAAAAATCGGATGATGTCGGAAAGAATTTTTATCCAAACATTAATTGGTCGTGTCTTAGCAGACGATATATATATAGGTTCCCGATGTGTCGCCTTTCGAAATCAAGATCTTGGGATTGGACTTGTCAATCGATTCATAACCTTTGGAACACAATCAATATCTATTCGAACTCCCTTTACTTGTCGTAGTACATCTTGGATCTGTCGATTATGCTATGGGCGGAGTCCCACTCATGGTGACCTAGTTGAATTGGGGGACGCTGTAGGTATTATTGCGGGTCAATCTATTGGCGAACCGGGGACTCAACTAACATTAAGAACTTTTCATACCGGCGGAGTATTTACAGGAGGTACTGCCGAACATGTACGAGCCCCTTATAATGGAAAAATAAAATTCAATGAGGATTTGGTTCATCCTACACGTACACGTCACGGGCAGCCTGCCTTTCTATGTTATATAGACTTGTCTGTAATTATTGAGAGCGAAGATATTATACATAGCGTGACTATTCCACCAAAAAGTTTTCTTTTAGTTCAAAACGATCAATATGTAGAATCAGAACAAGTGATTGCTGAGATTCGCGAGGGAACATACACTTTTCATTTTAAAGAGAGGGTTCGAAAATATATTTATTCTGACTCAGAGGGCGAAATGCACTGGAGTACTGATGTGTCCCATGCACCCGAATTTACATATAGTAATGTACATCTCTTACCAAAAACAAGTCATTTATGGATATTATCCGGAGGTTCATGGGGATCGAGTCTAATTCTTTTTTCGATCTACAAAGATCAAGATCAAATGAACATACCCTTTCTTTCCGTCGAAAGAAAATCTATTTCTAGCTTCTCAGGGAATAATGATCAAGTGAGCCAAAAATTTTTTAGTTCAGATTTTTCTGAAAAAAAAAAAAAAAAATTGGGGATTCCCGATTATTCAGAATTGAATGGAATCGTAGATACTAGTCATTATAATTTAATATATTCTGATATTTTTCATGAGAACTCAGATTTATTAGCAAAAAGGCGAAGAAATAGATTTCTCATTCCATTCCAATCGATTCAAGAGCAAGAGACAGAATTCATACCGCATTCAGGTATCTCGATTCAAATACCCATAAATGGAATTTTCCGTAGAAAGAGTATTTTTGCTTTTTTTGATGATCCCAGATACAGAAGAAAGAGTTCCGGAATTCTTAAATATGGGACTTTTCAGGCGGACTCAATCATCCAAAAAGAGGATATGATTGAGTATCGAGGAGTCCAAAAATTTAAGACAAAATACGAAATGAAAGTAGATCGCTTTTTTTTCATTCCCGAGGAAGTGCATATTTTACCCGAATCCTCTGCCATAATGGTACAGAACCATAGTATCATTGGAGTCGATACACGAATCACTTTAAATATAAGAAGCCAAGTAGGCGGGTTGATCCGAGTGGAGAGAAAAAAAAAAAAGATTGAACTAACAATATTTTCGGGGGATATACATTTTCCGGACAAGACAGATAAGACATCCCGACACAGTGGCATCTTGATCCCTCCAGGAAGGGGAAAAACAAACGCTAAGGAATCAAAAAAATTGAAAAATTGGATTTATGTCCAACGGATCACACCAACCAAGAAAACTTTTTTTGTTTTGGTGCGGCCCGTAGCAACCTATGAGATAGCGGACAGTATAAATTTGGAAACACTCTTTCCACAAGATCTCTTTCGGGAAAAGGAGAATATTCAACTTCGAGTTTTCAACTATATCCTTTATGGAAATGGAAAATCCACTCGAGGAATTTCTGACACAAGTATTCAATTGGTTCGAACTTGTTTAGTCTTGAATTGGGACCAAGACAACAAAAATTCTTCTCTCGAGGAGGTCCGTGCTTTCTTTGTTGAAGTAAGTACAAAGGGTTTGATTCGAGATTTCATAAGAATTGGCTTAGTGAAATCCCATATTTCGTATATAAGAAAAAGGAAAAATCCGCCAGATTCTGGATTGATCTCTGCAGATCACATGAATCCGTTTGATTCGACTTCTCCCAAGGCTGGCATTCTTCAACAATCACTTAGACAAAATCACGGAACTATTCGTAGGTTCTTAAATAGAAATAAGGAATCCCAATCTTTGTTAATTTTATCCTCATCGAATTGTTTTAGAATCGGTCCATTTAATAATGTAAAATATCACAATGTGATAAACCAATCAAAAAAAAAAAACCCTCTAATTACAATTAAAAACGCGTCGGGTCCCTTAGGAACAGCCATTCAAATTTCAAATTTTTATTCCTTTTTGCCTTTACTAACTTATAATAATATCTCTGTAATTAAATATTTGCCACTTGCGAACTTCAAATCGATTTTTCAAGTAATTAACTCTTATTTAATCGATGAAAACGGAAGAATTTGGAATCTAGATCCATACAGTGCCGTTGTTTTGAATCCATTAAAATTGAATTGGTATTTTCTTCATCAAAATTATCATCATAATTATTGTGAGGAAACGTCCGCAATAATTAGTCTTGGACAACTTTTTTGTGAAAATGTATGTATAGCAAAAAAAGAACCAAACCTAAAGTCGGGTCAAGTTTTAATTGTTCAAAGGGATTCTGTAGTAATAAGATCCGCTAAGCCCTACTTGGCTACTCCGGGAGCAAAAGTTCATGGGCATTACAGAGAAATTCTTTCCGAAGGGGATACATTAGTTACATTTATATATGAAAAATCGAGATCCAGTGATATAACACAAGGTCTTCCAAAAGTAGAACAAGTGGTAGAAGTCCGCTCGATTGAGTCAATATCGCTGAACTTAGAAAAACGGATTACGGGTTGGAACGAGTGTATAACAAGAATTCTTGGAATTCCTTGGGGATTCTTGATTGGTGCTGAGTTAACTATAGTGCAAAGTCGTATTTCTTTGGTTAATAAGATTCAAAAGGTTTATCGATCCCAGGGGGTGCATATTCATAATAGGCATATTGAAATTATTGTACGTCAAATAACATCAAAAGTTTTGGTTTCAGAAGAGGGAATGTCTAATGTTTTTTTACCTGGAGAACTGATTGGATTGTTACGAGCAGAACGAACGGGGCGCGCTTTAGAAGAAGCAATCTGTTATCGAGCCATTTTATTAGGAATAACTCGAGCATCTTTGAATACTCAAAGTTTTATATCCGAAGCAAGTTTTCAAGAAACTGCTCGAGTTTTAGCAAAAGCTGCTCTTCGGGGTCGTATCGATTGGTTGAAAGGCCTTAAAGAAAATGTTGTTCTAGGGGGGGTGATCCCCGCCGGGACAGGATTCACCAAAGGATTGGTACATTGTTCACGGCAACATACCAAGATTCTTTTGGAAAAAAAAAGAAAGCATTTTTCTTTATTCGAGGTAGATATGAGAGATATTTTATTCTACCATAGGGAATTTTTTGACGCTTCTATTTAAAAACCTGACTTTTCTAGGATTTAATGATTCCTAATAGCGGATTCCTTTTTTTAATTGCATTTTTTGTTGTTTGCTGTAGTCATTTGCTTTGGTAATTTGATAACACTAATACAGATAATAATTCATAAAAAATAATGGCTTGGCTCATGCATAAATGGCCCATCCCCGGTACAAGAGAAGGTTCCATCGGAACAAAATTTTATTTTAGTTTGGGGTACCCCCCTTTTTAAGTGTGAAAAGAAATGACAAAAAGATATTGGAACATCGATTTGGAAGAGATGATGAGAGCAGGAGTTCATTTTGGACATGGTACTAGGAAATGGAATCCTAGAATGGCACCTTATATTTCTGCAAAGCGGAAAGGTCTTCATATTATAAATCTTACTATAACTGCTCGTTTTTTAGCAGAAGCTTGTGATTTAGTTTTTGATGCAGCAAGTCGGGGAAAACAATTCTTAATTGTTGGGACAAAAAATCAAGCAGCTGATTTAGTGTCGCGGGCTGCAATAAGGGCTCGGTGTCATTATGTTAATAAAAAATGGCTCGGCGGCATGTTAACAAATTGGTCCACTACAGAAAAAAGACTTCATAAGTTTAGGGACTTAAGAACTCAACAAAAGACAGAGGGATTCAACCGTCTTCCGAAAAGGGATGCAGCTGTGTTGAAGAGACAATTATCTCGCTTGGAAACAAATCTAGGCGGGATTAAATATATGACGGGATTGCCTGATATTGTAATAATCATCGATCAGCAAGAAGAATATACGGCTCTTAGAGAATGTATCACTTTGGGAATTCCAACCATTTCTTTAATCGATACAAATTGTAATCCCGATCTCGCGGATATTCCAATTCCAGCAAATGATGACGCCATAGCTTCAATTCGATTCATTCTTAACAAATTAGTATTCGCAATTTGTGAGGGTCGTTCTAGCTATATACAAAATTATTGATTAATAATAAGATAAATCAATCAATTTTTTTTTGAGGGAGGGGCTCCCTGTATTTATAAAATGGGTTACTACTCCTGAATCGTATAAAAGAAAAAGAGATCAAAAACCTGGGGATATAGTGTGATTTGTTTAATTGGTATCCAAAACTACAATATAAAATCCAAGTAAATAAGTAAAAAAAAACGGGGGTCTTGAATCAAAATAATTTAAAGTTCTTATTTCTGTCAGAGGGCAATATGAATGTTTTATCATGTTCCATCAACACACTAATAAAAGAAGGGTTATATGAGATATCTGGTGTAGAAGTGGGCCAACATTTTTATTGGCAAATAGGGGGTTTCCAAGTCCACGCCCAAGTCCTTATTACTTCTTGGGTTGTAATTGCTATCTTATTAGGTTCCGCAGTTCTGGCGGTTCGCAATCCACAAACCATTCCAACTGACGGCCAAAATTTCTTTGAATTTATCCTTGAATTCATTCGAGACGTGAGTAAAACCCAGATTGGAGAAGAATATGGTCCATGGGTTCCCTTTATTGGAACCCTGTTTTTATTTATTTTTGTTTCTAACTGGTCAGGAGCCCTTTTACCATGGAAAATTATCCAGTTACCTCAAGGGGAGTTAGCAGCACCAACGAATGATATAAATACGACGGTTGCTTTAGCTTTACTCACATCAGCAGCCTATTTTTATGCGGGTCTTAGCAAAAAAGGATTAGGGTATTTCAGTAAATACATTCAACCAACTCCAATTCTTTTACCCATTAACATCTTAGAAGATTTTACAAAACCCCTATCACTTAGTTTTCGACTTTTCGGAAATATATTAGCCGATGAATTAGTAGTTGTTGTTCTGGTTTCTTTAGTACCTTTAGTGGTTCCTATACCTGTCATGTTCCTTGGATTATTTACAAGCGGGATTCAAGCTCTCATTTTTGCCACTTTAGCTGCGGCTTATATAGGTGAATCTATGGAGGGTCATCATTAATTTTTTTTTTTTCGGTTAGTTCAATTATAGAATAGTTGGTTTACGTTATGGAAGAAACATTTGTATATGTGATATTTGATATTGACGAGGTATATATGAGTTAAAGATCTATATAATCTGCCCCACTACTTTTGTGAATTTTTATTTAGATATGGATTCGATTATAAGTTATTCCCTTTTATCTGTGAATTGGCTGAAAAAAAGAGAAAAAAAACTAAGAATTCAAAGAACGGTTCACAAAAAAGAAATGGCATAAAAAAGTCATATATATATTATGAATTTTGAAAAATCCCGTGGATAGGAACTAATATCAAAGTAATTCCTTCATTCAATAATATTATTTCAATGAAAGTTTTTGATTTTTTTGGCTGGCTGAATCTTAGCGATGACTTAATGAAGTCCTAAGTCATTGGATGATTGTATCATTAACTATTTCTTTATTTTGGTGTGAGGAACTTATCATGAATCCACTGGTTTCTGCTGCTTCGGTTATTGCTGCTGGGTTGGCTGTTGGGCTTGCTTCTATTGGACCTGGAGTTGGTCAAGGTACAGCTGCGGGTCAAGCTGTCGAAGGTATCGCGAGACAACCTGAGGCAGAAGGCAAAATACGAGGTACTTTATTGCTTAGTTTGGCTTTTATGGAAGCTTTAACAATTTATGGCCTAGTTGTAGCATTAGCGCTTTTATTTGCGAATCCTTTTGTTTAATCCTATAAATCATAAAATTATGGATTTTTTTCATAGTTTTTTTTTATTCTATATTCTATTAAGATTTAACTACTACAATTATTCATTGAGACAACAATCCTTGGGAAGGACTAATTGGAGGATGGGGAATTAGCACATCGATTCGCTTTCTTCCTTCCCCTTATTCTTATTCTTAAAGCGATTAGTTTAATGGAAACTTTTTTTTAAGTAGGGCTGCGAAAAAGGGAGGTTTTTTGAAATTGACATAAAACCAGGTCTCCAAATCTAGCTTAATTCTAAAAAGTCTCATTATTCTTATTGCAAATTAACAATTTTTGAAAAGAAATTTGTAAATAGAACAGGTTTTTGATTCTGTTTACAAATATCCAAATTAGGTAAATTAAATTATTAAATGAAATTTTCTTTTTATTGAAAAAAAAAAAGACAGAGTTCTTTTTTATAGTTTAGCTTTTAGCTAGAAGAGGAGATTATATGAAAAATTTAACCGATTCTTTCGTTTACTTGGGTCACTGGCCATCCGCCGGGAGTTTCGGGTTTAATACCGATATTTTAGCAACAAATCCAATAAATCTAAGTGTAGTCTTCGGTGTATTGATCTTTTTTGGAAAGGGAGTGTGTGTGAGTTGTTCATTTCAAGAATAGGCTGGATTCACCCAGCGGCACTATAACTAGTAAATAGTGCATAATCCCGCGAATTACTTCTGAATAAAAAAAATCATATTTTAGAACCATAGCATTTCGTTATTCTTTGGTAAGTCTAATTTACTTTGATTCTCTATCAACCAAAAATTTGGGACCATTAATTAACATGGTTAAAGCTATACCGTTTGAAATTCCGGTGCAACATGGTACTCTTTCTACTATATGTAGTCAGTCTAATTCAAAAACGAATAAGATTTTCAAAAAGAATAGTTAGACTTTTTTCGATATAAAACACTCATGTCGATAAAATTTTTTGAGTCTTTTTGTATAATGCATAATTGATAACCTACGTATTACGTATAAAAAAATAAGAATTCTTTGGATTAAAAGAAACAACTTTGCTGACAATGATCTCTTTTTTTTTGGTCAGAAGAATCCTCCAAATATTTTTGTCTTGGATTAGTGATCTTTTTCGATATAAATATATATTGAATATGAATTGAATACAAAAAAATCGGGAGAGGATAGGCTCATTACATTCAAAATACAAAATATGGGAATTAAAGTCTCATAAATAATTGATAACAAATTTGAATAAGTGAGCGTGAGAGCCAAATGAATCGAAAGATTCATGTTTGGTTCGGGAAGGGATCATAGAACTTTTTTTTATGAATGTAAAGATAATCTACTTTCATTAAATGATTTATTAGATAACCGAAAGCAGAGGATATTAAAGACGATTCGAAATTCAGAAGAACTACGTGAAGGAGCTATGCAACAATTAGAAAATGCCCGAGCTCGCTTGCGTAAAGTGGAAACAGAGGCAGATCAGTTTCGCGTGAATGGATACTCTGAAATTGAACGAGAAAAATTGAATTTGATTGATTCAACTTATAGGACTTTGAAACAATTAGAAAATTACAAAAACGAAACCATTCTTTTTGAGCAACAAAGAACAATTAATCAAGTCCGTGAACGGGTTTTCCGACAAGCTTTACAAGGAGCTATAGGAACCCTAAATAGTTGTTTGAATAACGAGTTACATTTACGTACTATTAATGAAAATCTTGGTATCTTTGGTACGATGACAGAAAAAACGGATTAGTCCTTTACTTACGATTATGATAGGCATTATTTTTTTTCTTCCAAAAAAGAATTAGGACAATACTCATGGTAACCATTAAAGCCGACGAAATTTGTAATATTATCCGCGAACGTATTGAGAAATATAATAGAGAAGTAACGATTGTAAATACCGGTACCGTACTTCAAGTGGGCGATGGCATCGCTCGTATTTATGGTCTTGATGAAGTAATGGCAGGTGAATTAGTAGAATTCGAGGAGGGTACTATAGGTATTGCCCTCAATTTAGAATCAAATAATGTTGGTGTTGTATTAATGGGTGACGGTTTGATGATCCAAGAAGGAAGCTCAGTGAAAGCTACGGGAAAAATTGCTCAGATACCTGTGAGTGAAGCTTATTTGGGGCGTGTTATAAACGCCTTGGCTAACCCTATTGATGGGCGCGGTAAGGTTTCAGCGTCTGAATCTAGGTTAATTGAATCTCCTGCCCCAGGTATTATTTCGAGACGTTCTGTATATGAGCCTCTTCAAACAGGACTTATTGCTATTGATTCCATGATCCCTATAGGACGCGGCCAACGAGAATTAATTATTGGTGACAGACAGACCGGTAAAACAGCAGTAGCCACAGATACAATTCTCAATCAACAAGGTCAAAATGTAATATGTGTTTATGTAGCTATTGGTCAAAAAGCTTCTTCCGTGGCTCAGGTAGTGACTAGTTTACAGGAACGGGGGGCAATGGAATACACTATTGT